TGGTACCAAAAATAAAGCAGCTGATCCAGTAGCGCGGGCTGCAATAAGAGCTCGGTGTCATTATGTTAATAAAAAATGGCTAGGCGGCCTTTTAACGAATTGGTCCACTACAGAAATGAGACTTCAAAAGTTCAGGGACTTGAGAATGGAACAAAAGACAGGGGGAATCCACCGCCTTCCGAAAGGGGATGCGGCTCGATTAAAGAGACAGTTATTTCACTTGCAAACATATCTGGGCGGGATTAAATATATGACAGGGTTACCCGATATTGTAATAATCGTTGATCAGCAAGAAGAATATATGGCTCTTCAAGAATGTATCACTTTGGGAATTCCAACAATTTGTTTAATTGATACAAACTGTGACCCGGATCTCACAGATATTTCGATTCCAGCGAATGATGACGCTATAGCTTCAATCCGATTAATTCTTAACAAATTAGTATTTGCGATTTGTGAAGGGCGTTCTAGCTATATACGAAATCCCTGATTAATAATAAGATAAATAAATTCTTTTTTGAATTCCATAGATTGACGGAATCCGTTACTATTTCTGAATCTCATAAAAGAGATAAAAAACTGGGGATATTATGTGATTAGTTGGTATCTAAAATATACAATTCAAGTGAGCAAGTCGAAAAAAAGACGGTTGAATCAAAATAATTTCTTGTAAAGTTTTCTTTCTTTCAGAGGACAATATGAATGTTCTATCATATTCCATTAACACATTAAAAGGGTTATATGAAATATCTGGTGTGGAAGTAGGCCAGCATTTCTATTGGAAAATAGGCGGTTTCCAAGTCCATGCCCAAGTACTTATTACTTCTTGGGTTGTAATTGTTATCTTATTAGGTTCAGCCATTGTAACTGTTCGGAATCCACAAACCATTCCTACTGACGGTCAGAATTTCTTCGAATATATCCTTGAATTTATTCGAGATGTGAGCAAAACCCAGATTGGAGAGGAATATGGTCCATGGGTTCCCTTTATTGGAACTTTGTTTCTATTTATTTTTGTTTCTAATTGGTCAGGGGCGCTTTTACCTTGGAAAATCATAGAGTTACCTCATGGGGAGTTAGCCGCACCCACGAATGATATAAATACTACCGTTGCTTTAGCTTTACTTACGTCAATAGCATATTTTTATGCGGGCCTTAGCAAAAAAGGATTAGGTTATTTCGGTAAATACATACAACCAACTCCAATCCTTTTACCCATTAACATTTTAGAAGATTTCACAAAACCTTTATCACTTAGCTTTCGACTTTTTGGAAATATATTAGCGGATGAATTAGTAGTTGTTGTTCTTGTTTCTTTAGTACCTTCAGTGGTTCCTATACCTGTCATGTTCCTTGGATTATTTACAAGTGGTATTCAAGCTCTTATTTTTGCAACTTTAGCTGCGGCTTATATAGGTGAATCCATGGAGGGACACCATTGACTAAGTTTCGAAATAGTCTTTTTTAGCTTAGTGCAAGGTAATCTATGCCTTGCTCGAGATAATCTTCTTCGTGAACATAAATATACACATAAATAGACAAAAAAGTCTATAAGATCTATCTATCTATAAGATCTAGAAGAATAGTAAAAAAGATTACGATATTAGGGAATTGTAAAAAAAAAAATTAGGTTCTATAGAGCGATTCCCATTTCAGTCGGTTTTATTCAATTCAAAGATTGACCAAAAGAAAATATTAATAAAGAATAAATTACATGAACTTAGATCAACCAAAGACTTATATTTCTATGCAATGATTTAGACTAAGAAATTCGCCCATTTAGATTGATTGTATCCATGTGGGATAATGCTAAATTCTAAATTAAATAAAAGGAAGATAGGGGTTTACAAAAAATGAGATTCAAGAGAAAATGGTTTCGTTAGAAGAGTGGGATCAAACTAGGTATATGTAATATATATAATCGCTATAAGCCAACTTTCCTTTATAGATGTTTCGAAAAATGTTTTTAAAATACGACTGAATCCAAGATACAAATAGTTGGTTTACGTTATGGAAGAAAGACATGTATATGTAATAGTAGGCTAGTTATATATGAGCTAAAAGATATATCTAATCCGCCCTCCTATTACTGAGAATTGGGGTAGGGATTCCAATAAAAGTCCTTCTGTTTCATTTGTAACTGTGAATTCAATTCAATATTGAATAAAGAAATTCAATCAAGAAAAAGAACGAAGAGTTCGAATTCAAAGAATGGTTCGGAACAAAGAAAGAAATGGAAAAACAAAAAGTTGTATGAATTCTATGAATTCACAAAAACTCTGTGGATAGGAACTATAAAATAGATATCGAAGTAGTTCTGATGATTCAATAATATTACTACTTCAATTGGGAGCTCTTAGTTGCGTTATTTTGACTAGATGAAAATCTTATCGATGGAATAATTAAGTCATAATTTATTGGTTGATTGTATCATTAACCATTTCTTTTTTTTGGTGCGAGGAACTTATCATGAATCCATTGATTTCTGCCGCTTCCGTTA